AGCGATGTGGAAACAACTTCCGAAACGAAGGAGACTAAACAGGAACAAGAGGGATCCAACGAAGAAAACCCTTCCCTTTGCTCGGAAGAAAAGGAGGATCTGGACAAAATAGATGAAACGGAAGAGACCCGAGTGAATGGAAAGGAAAAAACAAAGTATGAATTTAACTTTCAAGAGGCACGCTATCAAGATAGCCCAGTTCATGAAGATTATGATCTGGATACCCATCAAGAGAATTTGGAATTGGGAAGACTGAAAGAAAAGAAAAATAAAAGTTATTATTGGTTTTGGGTTGAAAAAACTTTTGTCACTTTTTTTTTCGATTATAAACGATGGAATCGTCCATTACGATATATAGAAAATGATCAATTAGAAAATGCTTTACGCAATGAAATGTCACAATTTTTTTTTTATACATGTACAAGTGATGGGAAACAAAAAATATCCTTTATGTATCCTCCTAGTTTATCGACATTTTCAGAAATGCTAGAACGAAGAATTTCTTTGTACATAAGAGAAAAAATATATGACGAAAATCTTTCTAATTCTTGGATTTATACCAATGAAAAAAAAAAGTTAAATTTGAATAATGAATTGATAAATCGAATAAAAATTATAGAAAAAAATGAGGGATCTCCTAGTCTGGATAGGCTTGAAAAAAGAACCATATTATGCGATGATGAGAATAAAAAAAAATGCTTGCCAAAAGCATATGATCCTTTTTTCAACGGACCTTGTCGAGGAACACGAAAAAAACTCTATTCACATGCAATCATGAATCATTTAATTACTTATACAAATACAGAAGATTTAGTAGAAATTTTTTGGATAAATAAGATTCATGATCTACTTCTTAATGATTCCTTAGGAATTTACCGTCAATCATTTTTAAAAAAAACGGAAAAGTCCTTCATCTCAATTGATGAATTATCTTCTGAGTGCGGACACATTTTTAATTTTGAAAAATGTCCTTTATTGACAGAAGCAAAAATAATTGATTCAGAAAGTCAAGCAAAATCTTTGCAATTTGTATTCGATGTAATTACAAAAGATCAAAAAACAAAGAAAAAGAAAGATATTGGAATTAAAATAAAAGAAGTCAGTAAAAAGGTGTCTAGATGGTCATACAAATTAACCGAGGATTTGTTGGAAGAAGAGGAAAAAGAAAATGAAGAAGAATTAGAAGAAGAAGAGCATGAGATTCATTCAAGAAGAGCCAAACGTGTTGTAATTTATAACGATAATGATCAAAACGATAATGATCAAAATACCAATTCTATTTCTAGTACTAAGAATGCTAGTAACAATGAGAAAAATGATAATAAAACGGAAGAGGAAGAGGAAGAGGAAGAGGTAGCTCTGATACGTTACTCCCAACAATCGTGTTTTCGTCGCAATCTAATCAAAGGATCCATGCGCGCTCAAAGACGTAAAACAGTTATTTGGGACCTCTTTCAAGTAAATGCGCATTCCCCACTTTTTTTGGACCGTATATACAAAACATCTTTTTTTTATTCTTTTCATATTAATGAAATGAAGAATCTTATTTTGAGGAATTGGATGGGTAGAGAACGAGAATCTGAATTTAAAATTTTAGATTCCCATTTTGAAAATGAAGAGACAAAAGAAGAAAAGGATAAAAAAGAACGTATAGAAATATCAGAAGCTTGGGATACCTTTGTATTTATTCAAGCAATAAGAGGTTTAATGTTAGTAATCCAATCTTTTTTTAGAAAATACATTATATTGCCTTCATTTATAATAGCTAAAAATATTTTACGTATGTTATTATTTCAATTCCCCGAGTGGTACGAGGATTTGAAGGAATGGAATAGAGAAATGCATATTAAATGCACCTATAATGGTGTTCAATTATCAGAAACAGAATTTCCCCAAGATTGGTTAACAGACGGCATTCAGATAAAGATTCTATATCCTTTCTGTCTAAAACCTTGGCGAAAAGCTAAGGTACGATCTCATCATAGAGATCGAGGAGATTCAAAATATAAAAACAAAAATTTTTGTTTTTTAACAGTCTGGGGAATGGAAGCAGAACTTCCCTTTGGTTCTCCCCGAAAACGACCTTCTTTTTTTGAACCTATTTATAAAGAACTCAAAAAAAGAAATAGAAGGGTAAAAAATAAGATTTTACAAGTTATAAACTTTTTGAAGGAAAGAATAAAATCCTTTATATTTATAAAAGTTAGAAAAGAAAAAACAAAATGGGTCACTAAAATATTTATAGTTATCAAACTCATAATGAAAAAATTGGAAAAAATAAATCCAATTTTTTTATTTGAGTTGAGGAAAGAAAAAGTATATGAAATGAAGGAAAACGAAAAAGATTTACAAAAAAATAAAAAGATTCTTCGCGAATCATCTGTTCGAATTCGACCAAAAAATTGGTTAAATTATTCACTAATAGAAAGAAGAATGAAAGATCTTTCTGATAAGACAATAAAAATCAGGAATCAAATAGAACGAAACGAAAAAGAAAAAAAAAAAGATATAGTTCTAATTTATGATAATAAAAGGCCGGAATCTTTGAAAATCTTAAAAAGGAAAAATATCCGATTAATGCGTAAATCGCACTACTTTCTAAAATCATTCATTGAAAAAATATACATAGATATTTTACTATGTACCATTAGCATTCCTAAGATCAATGCAAAACTTTTCTTTAAATCAAAAAAAAATATCTTTAATAAATCCATTTACAACAATAAAAGAAATAAAGAACAAGAAGGAATTGATGAAACAAATCAAAATACAATTTTGACTATAAAAAAGTTGTTTTCAAATACTTATAGTACTGAGAATAGGAATCCAAATTCCGATACTTATTGGAACTTATCTTCCCTATCTCAAGCATATGTATTTTACAAATTATCACAAACCCAATTACTTAATAAGGATCGCTTGAGACCTGTATTTCAATATAAAGGAAACTCTCCTTTTTTTAAGGAAAAATTAAAAGACTCTTGTATGATAATGATACACGGAATATTTGATTCCAAATCAAGACATAATAAAATTCATTCGTATGTAATGAACGAATGGAAAAACTGGTTAAAAGGTCATTATCAATACGATCCATCTCAAAAAAAATGGTCTCGATTAGTAACTAAAGAATGGCGAAATAGAATCAATCAACGCTGTATGATTCAAAACCAAAACAAGGAATCAATCCAATTGGATTTATATAAAAAACACCAATTCATTCATTCCATGAAAAAAAATAACTATGCAGCGGATTCTTTTATGAGTCAAAAAGAAAAATGGAAAAAAAATCACAGATATGATCTTTTATCATATAAATACATAAGTCCTCCTAATTCATATATTTCTGGATCAACATTAGAATTTGAAATAAACGGGGATCGAGAAATTCCATATCATTTCAATACATCGAAACCCGAATCATTTTATGTATTAGTAAGTATACCTAGTAATAATTATCTAGAAAAAGGATATATTATTGATAGGAATATAAATTTGGATAGAAAATATTTTGATTGTAGAATTCCTCATTTTTGTTTTAGAAAGAATATTGAGATCTGGACCAATGCACATATTGGCATGACGATTCATAAAAATACTAAGACTGAAATTAAAAATTTAAAAAAAATGAAAAAAAAAGATCTTTTTTCTACTACGGTTCGTCAAGACATCAAACCATGCAATCAAAAAAGAAACTTTTTTGATTGCATGGGAATGCATCAAGAGGGGTTCTCTGATACTGCATCAAATCATAATACTATATCCAATCTCGAATCTTGGTTCTTCCCAGAATTTGTGCAACTTTTTAACATATATAAGATTCAACCTTGGATCATTCCAATCAAATCACTCTTTTTTCATTTTAATAAAGATGAAAAAATAAATATAAATACAAAGAAAAATCCTCATGAATCGTCTAATAAAAAAGATCTTGAATTAGTAAATTACAAGCAGGAAGAACAACAGGATCAAGGAAATCTTATATCGAATCTACGAAAACAAGAGAATAAAAAAGATCTTGAATTAGTAAATTACAAGCAGGAAGAACAACAGGATCAAGGAAATCTTATATCGAATCTACGAAAACAAGAGAATAAAAAAGCTGTTGAAGAAGATTACGCAAGATTAGACATAGAAATTAAAAAGGGTAGAAAAAAAAAAAAATCTCAAAAAAAATCTCAATATAAGAGAAAAAAACAAACGGAACTAGATTACTTTTTGAAAAAATATTTCCTTTTTCAATTAAGATGGGCTGATCCCTTGAATCAAAGAATAATGAACAATATTAGGGTATATTGTCTCCTACTTAGACTGATAAACCCAAAGGAAATTGCCATATCCTCGATTCAAAGAGGTGAAATAAATCTAGACGAAATGCTAATTCAAAAGGAGCTAGTTCTTACAGAATTGATAAGAAAGGGAATATTTATTATTGAACCAATTCGTCTATCTATAAGAAGGGACGGAAAATCTATTGTATATCAAACTATGGATATTTCATTGGTTGAGAAGAAGAAGCACCAAACAAATAGAAAATACGCAAAAAAAAGACATATTGAGAAAGAGGGGTTTGCAAAATCCATTCCACGATACAGCCACTTATTTTTTAGTGAAGACAAAAATCATTATGATTTCCTTATTCCTGAAAATATTCTATCTCCTAGGCATCGGAGAGAATTTCGAATTCTAATTTGTTTCAATTCACGGAATTGGAATGTTTTGGATAGAAATCCAAGATTTTGCAATGAAAAGAAAATAAAAAACTGTGGACAATTTTTGAATCAGAACAAGCATATTAACACCGATGCAAAAAATTTAATTAAATTCAAATTGTTTCTTTGGCCCAATTATCGATTAGAAGATTTAGCTTGTATGAATCGTTATTGGTTTGATACCAATAACAGCAGTCGTTTCAGTATGTCAAGAATACATATGTATTCACAATTCAGAATGAATTCAATTCAAATGCAAAATTAAAAAATTTTTATTTTTATATTTTTTTTATATTTTCTAGTGGATTTCCTACATATCGTGTGACATATTCTGTAGATGAAAGCCGAAATATATAGACTGTATAACATTAGAATTTCTAACACATGATGCTGATTTCATAGTGTATCCATTTTCACTAGGAGTAGCAGAACCTTTTTAGTTTAAGTAAAACTAAATCGTTCTATTTCGTGAATGCATATATTTATCAGACCCTTTTTATCCAATATCCAAATCCAATTTCGATTTATACTAGATGAAAATAACTGTCATAATAAATCTTATTATTTTTCCTGATCGGTAAAATTCACAGAAAATAAAAATTTTAATTTATTTTATGGTCAAAAATTCATTTATCTCAGTTATTCCACAAGAAGAAAAAGACGAAAATAGTGGGTCTGTTGAATTTCAAGTATTCCATTTCACCAGTAAGATACGGAGACTTACTTCACATTTAGAATTGCACAAAAGAGATTTTTTATCACAAAGGGGTCTGCGAATAATTCTGGGAAAACGTCAACGATTATTGACTTATTTGTCAAAGAAAAATAAAGTGCGTTATAAGAGATTAATGGATCAGTTAGATATTCGGGAACCAAAAACTCGTTAATTTAAATTAAATTTATTATTTGAGTTTATTATTATTTATTATTAGCCTTGTTATTTTTTTTTTTATTAATTATTTATATTATATTTAATTAATTTATATTATATTTAATTATTTTATAATAATTATAATAATTGATAATAATTATTTAATATTTAATAATATAATAGTTTTATTTTAGATTTATATTATAGTTATTTTAGTTATTTTTTATATTATTTTTATATTATAGTTATAATATTAGAATATTCTTATTTTAATTTTTTTTTTTTTTTTTGATAGAATTTACATTTTATATATGACTATATGAATATGAATAGGATTATTTAGAATTACTAGAATTATACTAAATTCAATTTCAATTAGGATATATATATATGAAAAATATATATGAAAAATGAAAATATAATATATTTAATATTAAGAAAATAAACATGATTCGTATGTACAACTCATATTTCATGGTTATTCAAACGTAAATCAAAGGATCTTGGCCCTTTCTCATAAACAGATTTTAAAATCTATTGATTCTAGAAATTTTTTAAAATCATTGATTCGTCTGGTATCTACAATAGAAAATATATGATTTCCATCATTTTCTAATTAAAATTTTATCAGATCGAAAATCTTTTGTGTTCAAAACTTAAATTTATAGACCCAATGTCGCATTCAGTAAAAATTTATGATACATGTATAGGGTGTACCCAATGTGTACGAGCTTGTCCCACGGATGTATTAGAAATGATACCTTGGGACGGATGTAAAGCTAAGCAAATTGCTTCCGCGCCAAGAACCGAGGATTGTGTAGGTTGTAAGAGATGTGAATCCGCTTGCCCAACGGATTTTTTGAGTGTCCGTGTTTATTTATGGCATGAAACAACTCGCAGCATGGGTCTTTCTTATTGATATGTAACAAAAAACTCCCCTTGAATCATTTGATTCCTCTTTACCGAGAAAACTCCGTACTCGAGAAAAGAAAATAAAAATATATTATTCTTCTCCCGAGCACGGAGTTTTCTGGTCAAAATTTATCTTGTCTTTATCACGAGTTATTTTCCTTGGTTAACAATACTTCTGGTTTTGCCGATATTTGCGGGTTCTTCAATTGTCCTTTTCCTTCATAAAGGAAATAAGGCGTATAGGAGGGATACTATATGTATATGTATCCTGGAGCTCCCTCTAATGACCTATGTATTTTGTTCCAATTGGACGATCCATTAAACCAATTGAAGGAAGATTCTAAATGGATAAATATTTTTTTATTTTCACTGGAGACTGGGAATCGATGGACTTTCCATAGGACCCATTTTACTGACAGGATTTATCACTTGAACCAACAAACATTAGATTTCGAAAAATTAGCTAATCAATCATATCCCACAGCATTGGAAATAATATTCCATTTTGGTTTTCTTATAGCTTATGCTGTCAAATCGCCGATGATACCCCTACATACATGATTACCAGATACCCACGGGGAAGCGCATTACAGTACATGTATGCTTCTAGCTGGAATCTTATTAAAGATGGGAACATATGGATTGATTCGGATCAATATGGAATTGTTAGCTCACGCTCATTCTAAATTCTCTCTCTGGTTGATCATAGTAGGAATAATACAAATCTTTTATGCAGCTTCAACATCTCTTGGTCAACGCAATTTTAAAAAGCATATTGCCTATTCTTACGTATCTCATATGGGTTTCATAATTATAGGAATTGGTTCTATAACTGGCATGGGACTCAATGGAGCCATTTTACAAATACTCTCTCATGGATTGATCGGTGCTGCACTTTTTTCTTAGCAGAAACGAGTTGGGATAGAATACGTTTTGTTTATCTCGACGAGATGGTGGGGAATATCTATCCCAATGGAAAAAATATTGATATTTACCATGTTTAGTAGTTTCTCGATGGCTTCTCTTGTATTACCAGGAATGAGTGGTTTTGTTGCAGAATTCTTAGTCTTTTTTGGAATAATTACTAACCAAAAATATCTTTTCATGCCAAAAATGTTAATATTTAATTATACTAAGATACTAAGATGTTAGGTGTCTAAATTATTATAAAGAAAAAACCTTCTCAAGAATTCAATATCAATAATATAAAGATTCAATAATCAATAAAAATATTATACAAAATATTCTTAATATTCTTATACTTAAATATTCTTATCTTAATTCTTAATATTCTTATTATTATATTATAATATAATTATAATATAATAATATAATTTATAATTAATTAAATAAAATATATAATTAAAATTAAATATAAAATTAAATAAAATATATAATTAAATATTATATAAAAATTAAATAAAAATAATATATATATAATTATAATTATAAATTATATATAATTATATATATAATTATAAAACAATAATAAAATAAAAAAAGCTAGGTTTCTATTATAGTTATAGTTTATAATACATAAATGGAAAAGTTTATTATGAAAACTGAACTTACGAAAATACTAACTGAATATTCTTGATATTGAACTTGAACATTTCCATATGAATGGAAATGCATTTTGCTTCATTGTTTCCTAAACTCTATTGGATAGAGACAATTCAACATGAATTTATTATTATTCTTTCAGGTAAGCCGCCATGGTGAAATTGGTAGACACGCTGCTCTTAGGAAGCAGTGCTAGAGCATCTCGGTTCGAGTCCGAGTGGCGGCATAAAATTATATATTATTATTTAATATAATTATTCAAAATAATTATATTTTCCCTTAACATTAGATTGTATTTATGTAAGATTATAAAATTTATAGATATTTTATATATTTCCATTTATATTTATGTTTTATAGATTTAGGATTTATTAATTTATTATAGTTCAATTATGGATCTCTTTATATTTTATATTTATTTTTTATTAAATATTAAAGAATATTGATATTGAATTTTAATTCGTTTTTTATTTATTTATTTTTCAAAGTTATGCTCTTATATTATTGATATTGATGGAATCGCTATAGGTAATGACTAATAAAGAGTAATCCATTTTGAACAATATATGTCTTTCACATACAACGATAAAAATGAGTCACCTATCTTTGAATGGCAGTTCCAAAAAAACGTACTTCTATGTCAAAAAAGCATATTCGTAGAAATCCTTGGAAAAAAAAAGGCTCTTTAGCGGCAGTAAAAGCTTTTTCTTTAGCTAAATCTGTTTCTACCGGACAGTCAAAAAGTTTTTTATTGGGACAAAAAAACGTTTTTAAAAATCTTAATTGATATGTCTCAAAGAACTTCAAATTTTTTATTTTTGACTTGGAAGACAAATAATTGACATTTACTAATGTATTATTAATGTATATTGTATATTGTATTGTATTTTTTTTTTTTTTTTTTTAATATTTATTTTAATCTCCAATTTCAATTATTTATTATTTAATAGGGACCCTTTTTTATGTTTATGATATTTGTGACCTTAGAACATATATTAACTCATATTTCCTTTTCGATCATCTCAATTGTGATTATGATTCATTTGATGAACTTATTAGTCTATGAAATAGAAGGATTGCGTAATTCGTCAGAAAAGGGGATGATAGCTACTTTTTTCTCTATAACAGGGTTTTTAGTTATTCGTTGGATTTCTTCAGGACATTTTCCCTTAAGTAATTTATATGAATCATTAATCTTCCTTTCGTGGAATTTCTCTATTATTCATATGATTCCATATCTTGGAAATCATAAAAATTATTTAAGCACAATAACTGCACCAAGTGTCATTTTTACCCAAGGTTTTGCCACGTCAGGTCTTTCAGTTGAAATGCATCAATCCGCAATATTAGTACCGGCTCTACAGTCTCACTGGTTAATGATGCATGTCAGTATGATGCTATTGAGCTATGCAGTTCTTTTATGCGGATCATTATTATCAGTTGCTCTTATAGTGATTACATTTCGAAAAAATATCTATTTTTTTTTTAACAAGAATTTTATAAGCTTAAGGAAGTCATTTTTCTTTGTTGGTACGATAGAATATTTGAACGAAAAAGAAAGTGTATTTAAAAAGACTTCTTTTCTCTCATTTCTAAATTTTTACAAATATCAATTAATTCAGCGTTTGGATTATTGGAGTTATCGTGTCATTAGTTTAGGGTTTACCTTTTTAACCATAGGCATTCTTTCTGGAGCAGTATGGGCTAATGAAGCATGGGGTTCTTATTGGAATTGGGATCCTAAGGAAACTTGGGCATTTATTACTTGGACCATATTTGCAATCTATTTACATATTAGAACAAATAAAAAATTGCAAGACCAAGGCACAAATTCGGCATTTGTGGCTTCTATAGGATTTCTCCTAATTTGGATATGCTATTTTGGGATCAATCTATTAGGAATCGGGTTCCATAGTTATGGTTCATTCCCATTTATATCTAATTGAATAAAATAAACTACATGAAGAACACATAAAAACATCGTCTGATAGACAATGAGTATTTGTGCGAGTTTTTGAAAACCGTTTGAATGGAGGAATTATTCAAATGGTTCTCAAAAACTCTAGATGTATTTCATTACAATTCTAATTCACTCTTCATTTTTTTCATTGTACAATGAAGAATCGTGAAAAGATGAAAGTCAAAGAATTATAAGACTTTCCTTCTAATTAATTAGAATTTTCTAAGCTATAAAAAGAATTTAAGCTATAAAAAGAATTAGTATCTATATTTCTATAAAAATAATAAAAATTATTAGCTAATATAACTTGTACCTTGTCAACCGATAACGGAAGAACGAAATCAGGATAAATCTCAATTCCTATTACAGGTAGAAAGATACAGATCGAAAGAAATAGTTTTCGCGGTCCAGAATATGAAAATTTCTAGTTTGGTATATTGAATAGCTTGTATTCATAGAAAATATGACGTAGCATAGACAATAAAAAAATAGGAGTTAATATCATTCCAATTGCTATTACAAAAGTAATTAACATTTTTGGCATGAAAAGATATTTTTGGTTAGTAATTATTCCAAAAAAGACTAAGAATTCTGCAACAAAACCACTCATTCCTGGTAATACAAGAGAAGCCATCGAGAAACTACTAAACATGGTAAATATCAATATTTTTTCCATTGGGATAGATATTCCCCACCATCTCGTCGAGATAAACAAAACGTATTCTATCCCAACTCGTTTCTGCTAAGAAAAAAGTGCAGCACCGATCAATCCATGAGAGAGTATTTGTAAAATGGCTCCATTGAGTCCCATGCCAGTTATAGAACCAATTCCTATAATTATGAAACCCATATGAGATACGTAAGAATAGGCAATATGCTTTTTAAAATTGCGTTGACCAAGAGATGTTGAAGCTGCATAAAAGATTTGTATTATTCCTACTATGATCAACCAGAGAGAGAATTTAGAATGAGCGTGAGCTAACAATTCCATATTGATCCGAATCAATCCATATGTTCCCATCTTTAATAAGATTCCAGCTAGAAGCATACATGTACTGTAATGCGCTTCCCCGTGGGTATCTGGTAATCATGTATGTAGGGGTATCATCGGCGATTTGACAGCATAAGCTATAAGAAAACCAAAATGGAATATTATTTCCAATGCTGTGGGATATGATTGATTAGCTAATTTTTCGAAATCTAATGTTTGTTGGTTCAAGTGATAAATCCTGTCAGTAAAATGGGTCCTATGGAAAGTCCATCGATTCCCAGTCTCCAGTGAAAATAAAAAAATATTTATCCATTTAGAATCTTCCTTCAATTGGTTTAATGGATCGTCCAATTGGAACAAAATACATAGGTCATTAGAGGGAGCTCCAGGATACATATACATATAGTATCCCTCCTATACGCCTTATTTCCTTTATGAAGGAAAAGGACAATTGAAGAACCCGCAAATATCGGCAAAACCAGAAGTATTGTTAACCAAGGAAAATAACTCGTGATAAAGACAAGATAAATTTTGACCAGAAAACTCCGTGCTCGGGAGAAGAATAATATATTTTTATTTTCTTTTCTCGAGTACGGAGTTTTCTCGGTAAAGAGGAATCAAATGATTCAAGGGGAGTTTTTTGTTACATATCAATAAGAAAGACCCATGCTGCGAGTTGTTTCATGCCATAAATAAACACGGACACTCAAAAAATCCGTTGGGCAAGCGGATTCACATCTCTTACAACCTACACAATCCTCGGTTCTTGGCGCGGAAGCAATTTGCTTAGCTTTACATCCGTCCCAAGGTATCATTTCTAATACATCCGTGGGACAAGCTCGTACACATTGGGTACACCCTATACATGTATCATAAATTTTTACTGAATGCGACATTGGGTCTATAAATTTAAGTTTTGAACACAAAAGATTTTCGATCTGATAAAATTTTAATTAGAAAATGATGGAAATCATATATTTTCTATTGTAGATACCAGACGAATCAATGATTTTAAAAAATTTCTAGAATCAATAGATTTTAAAATCTGTTTATGAGAAAGGGCCAAGATCCTTTGATTTACGTTTGAATAACCATGAAATATGAGTTGTACATACGAATCATGTTTATTTTCTTAATATTAAATATATTATATTTTCATTTTTCATATATATTTTTCATATATATATATCCTAATTGAAATTGAATTTAGTATAATTCTAGTAATTCTAAATAATCCTATTCATATTCATATAGTCATATATAAAATGTAAATTCTATCAAAAAAAAAAAAAAAAATTAAAATAAGAATATTCTAATATTATAACTATAATATAAAAATAATATAAAAAATAACTAAAATAACTATAATATAAATCTAAAATAAAACTATTATATTATTAAATATTAAATAATTATTATCAATTATTATAATTATTATAAAATAATTAAATATAATATAAATTAATTAAATATAATATAAATAATTAATAAAAAAAAAAATAACAAGGCTAATAATAAATAATAATAAACTCAAATAATAAATTTAATTTAAATTAACGAGTTTTTGGTTCCCGAATATCTAACTGATCCATTAATCTCTTATAACGCACTTTATTTTTCTTTGACAAATAAGTCAATAATCGTTGACGTTTTCCCAGAATTATTCGCAGACCCCTTTGTGATAAAAAATCTCTTTTGTGCAATTCTAAATGTGAAGTAAGTCTCCGTATCTTACTGGTGAAATGGAATACTTGAAATTCAACAGACCCACTATTTTCGTCTTTTTCTTCTTGTGGAATAACTGAGATAAATGAATTTTTGACCATAAAATAAATTAAAATTTTTATTTTCTGTGAATTTTACCGATCAGGAAAAATAATAAGATTTATTATGACAGTTATTTTCATCTAGTATAAATCGAAATTGGATTTGGATATTGGATAAAAAGGGTCTGATAAATATATGCATTCACGAAATAGAACGATTTAGTTTTACTTAAACTAAAAAGGTTCTGCTACTCCTAGTGAAAATGGATACACTATGAAATCAGCATCATGTGTTAGAAATTCTAATGTTATACAGTCTATATATTTCGGCTTTCATCTACAGAATATGTCACACGATATGTAGGAAATCCACTAGAAAATATAAAAAAAATATAAAAATAAAAATTTTTTAATTTTGCATTTGAATTGAATTCATTCTGAATTGTGAATACATATGTATTCTTGACATACTGAAACGACTGCTGTTATTGGTATCAAACCAATAACGATTCATACAAGCTAAATCTTCTAATCGATAATTGGGCCAAAGAAACAATTTGAATTTAATTAAATTTTTTGCATCGGTGTTAATATGCTTGTTCTGATTCAAAAATTGTCCACAGTTTTTTATTTTCTTTTCATTGCAAAATCTTGGATTTCTATCCAAAACATTCCAATTCCGTGAATTGAAACAAATTAGAATTCGAAATTCTCTCCGATGCCTAGGAGATAGAATATTTTCAGGAATAAGGAAATCATAATGATTTTTGTCTTCACTAAAAAATAAGTGGCTGTATCGTGGAATGGATTTTGCAAACCCCTCTTTCTCAATATGTCTTTTTTTTGCGTATTTTCTATTTGTTTGGTGCTTCTTCTTCTCAACCAATGAAATATCCATAGTTTGATATACAATAGATTTTCCGTCCCTTCTTATAGATAGACGAATTGGTTCAATAATAAATATTCCCTTTCTTATCAATTCTGTAAGAACTAGCTCCTTTTGAATTAGCATTTCGTCTAGATTTATTTCACCTCTTTGAATCGAGGATATGGCAATTTCCTTTGGGTTTATCAGTCTAAGTAGGAGACAATATACCCTAATATTGTTCATTATTCTTTGATTCAAGGGATCAGCCCATCTTAATTGAAAAAGGAAATATTTTTTCAAAAAGTAATCTAGTTCCGTTTGTTTTTTTCTCTTATATTGAGATTTTTTTTGAGATTTTTTTTTTTTTCTACCCTTTTTAATTTCTATGTCTAATCTTGCGTAATCTTCTTCAACAGCTTTTTTATTCTCTTGTTTTCGTAGATTCGATATAAGATTTCCTTGATCCTGTTGTTCTTCCTGCTTGTAATTTACTAATTCAAGATCTTTTTTATTCTCTTGTTTTCGTAGATTCGATATAAGATTTCCTTGATCCTGTTGTTCTTCCTGCTTGTAATTTACTAATTCAAGATCTTTTTTATTAGACGATTCATGAGGATTTTTCTTTGTATTTATATTTATTTTTTCATCTTTATTAAAATGAAAAAAGAGTGATTTGATTGGAATGATCCAAGGTTGAATCTTATATATGTTAAAAAGTTGCACAAATTCTGGGAAGAACCAAGATTCGAGATTGGATATAGTATTATGATTTGATGCAGTATCAGAGAACCCCTCTTGATGCATTCCCATGCAATCAAAAAAGTTTCTTTTTTGATTGCATGGTTTGATGTCTTGACGAACCGTAGTAGAAAAAAGATCTTTTTTTTTCATTTTTTTTAAATTTTTAATTTCAGTCTTAGTATTTTTATGAATCGTCATGCCAATATGTGCATTGGTCCAGATCTCAATATTCTTTCTAAAACAAAAATGAGGAATTCTACAATCAAAATATTTTCTATCCAAATTTATATTCCTATCAATAATATATCCTTTTTCTAGATAATTATTACTAGGTATACTTACTAATACATAAAATGATTCGGGTTTCGATGTATTGAAATGATATGGAATTTCTCGATCCCCGTTTATTTCAAATTCTAATGTTGATCCAGAAATATATGAATTAGGAGGACTTATGTATTTATATGATAAAAGATCATATCTGTGATTTTTTTTCCATTTTTCTTTTTGACTCATAAAAGAATCCGCTGCATAGTTATTTTTTTTCATGGAATGAATGAATTGGTGTTTTTTATATAAATCCAATTGGATTGATTCCTTGTTTTGGTTTTGAATCATACAGCGTTGATTGATTCTATTTCGCCATTCTTTAGTTACTAATCGAGACCATTTTTTTTGAGATGGATCGTATTGATAATGACCTTTTAACCAGTTTTTCCATTCGTTCATTACATACGAATGAATTTTATTATGTCTTGATTTGGAATCAAATATTCCGTGTATCATTATCATACAAGAGTCTTTTAATTTTTCCTTAAAAAAAGGAGAGTTTCCTTTATATTGAAATACAGGTCTCAAGCGATCCTTATTAAGTAATTGGGTTTGTGATAATTTGTAAAATACATATGCTTGAGATAGGGAAGATAAGTTCCAATAAGTATCGGAATTTGGATTCCTATTCTCAGTACTATAAGTATTTGAAAACAACTTTTTTATAGTCAAAATTGTATTTTGATTTGTTTCATCAATTCCTTCTTGTTCTTTATTTCTTTTATTGTTGTAAATGGATTTATTAAAGATATTTTTTTTTGATTTAAAGAAAAGTTTTGCATTGATCTTAGGAATGCTAATGGTACATAGTAAAATATCTATGTATATTTTTTCAATGAATGATTTTAGAAAGTAGTGCGATTTACGCATTAATCGGATATTTTTCCTTTTTAAGATTTTCAAAGATTCCGGCCTTTTATTATCATAAATTAGAACTATATCTTTTTTTTTTTCTTTTTCGTTTCGTTCTATTTGATTCCTGATTTTTATTGTCTTATCAGAAAGATCTTTCATTCTTCTTTCTATTAGTGAATAATTTAACCAATTTTTTGGTCGAATTCGAACAGATGATTCGCGAAGAATCTTTTTATTTTTTTGTAAATCTTTTTCGTTTTCCTTCATTTCATATACTTTTTCTTTCCTCAACTCAAATAAAAAAATTGGATTTATTTTTTCCAATTTTTTCATTATGAGTTTGATAACTATAAATATTTTAGTGACCCATTTTGTTTTTTCTTTTCTAACTTTTATAAATATAAAGGATTTTATTCTTTCCTTCAAAAAGTTTATAACTTGTAAAATCTTATTTTTTACCCTTCTATTTCTTTTTTTGAGTTCTTTATAAATAGGTTCAAAAAAAGAAGGTCGTTTTCGGGGAGAACCAAAGGGAAGTTCTGCTTCCATTCCCCAGACTGTTAAAAAACAAAAATTTTTGTTTTTATATTTTGAATCTCCTCGATCTCTATGATGAGATCGTACCTTAGCTTTTCGCCAAGGTTTTAGACAGAAAGGATATAGAATCTTTATCTGAATGCCGTCTGTTAACCAATCTTGGGGAAATTCTGTTTCTGATAATTGAACACCATTATAGGTGCATTTAATATGCATTTCTCTATTCCATTCCTTCAAATCCTCGTACCACTCGGGGAATTGAAATAATAACATACGTAAAATATTTTTAGCTATTATAAATGAAGGCAATATAATGTATTTTCTAAAAAAAGATTGGATTACTAACATTAAACCTCTTATTGCTTGAATAAATACAAAGGTATCCCAAGCTTCTGATATTTCTATACGTTCTTTTTTATCCTTTTCTTCTTTTGTCTCTTCATTTTCAAAATGGGAATCTAAAATTTTAAATTCAGATTCTCGTTCTCTACCCATCCAATTCCTCAAAATAAGATTCTTCATTTCATTAATATGAAAAGAATAAAAAAAAGATGTTTTGTATATACGGTCCAAAAAAAGTGGGGAATGCGCATTTACTTGAAAGAGGTCCCAAATAACTGTTTTACGTCTTTGAGCGCGCATGGATCCTTTGATTAGATTGCGACGAAAACACGATTGTTGGGAGTAACGTATCAGAGCTACCTCTTCCTCTTCCTCTTCCTCTTCCGTTTTATTATCATTTTTCTCATTGTTACTAGCATTCTTAGTACTAGAAATAGAATTGGTATTTTGATCATTATCGTTTTGATCATTATCGTTATAAATTACAACACGTTTGGCTCTTCTTGAATGAATCTCATGCTCTTCTTCTTCTAATTCTTCTTCATTTTCTTTTTCCTCTTCTTCCAACAAATCCTCGGTTAATTTGTATGACCATCTAGACACCTTTTTACTGACTTCTTTTATTTTAATTCCAATATCTTTCTTTTTCTTTGTTTTTTGATCTTTTGTAATTACATCGAATACAAATTGCAAAGATTTTGCTTGACTTTCTGAATCAATTATTTTTGCTTCTGTCAATAAAGGACATTTTTCAAAATTAAAAATGTGTCCGCACTCAGAAGATAATTCATCAATTGAGATGAAGGACTTTTCCGTTTTTTTTAAAAATGATTGACGGTAAATTCCTAAGGAATCATTAAGAAGTAGATCATGAATCTTATTTATCCAAAAAATTTCTACTAAATCTTCTGTATTTGTATAAGTAATTAAATGATTCATGATTGCATGTGAATAGAGTTTTTTTCGTGTTCCTCGACAAGGTCCGTTGAAAAAAGGATCATATGCTTTTGGCAAGCATTTTTTTTTATTCTCATCATCGCATAATATGGTTC